ATTCCAAAGTTTTATTATTTTTTTAGATTTGTTGGCACAAAAAAACTTTTTGAATTTCCGGTCGAAAGAGATTTTGATAATGAAAAGGCTTTTAATGCTGCCCAATATCCCTTCTTTTTCCAATAATTTTTACGAATACGTTTTTTTGACATAGAAGTACGTTTTTTGGGGACTGCCATTCAAAATTAAGAGATTACTACTCATTGCTATAGTTGGATGTGAAAGACATCTATCTATCTATTTTATAATTTTATAGATTATTCTATTGGCATAAAAACCAAACTTATGGATCCGTATCTGTGAAAATCACATCAAATATTTATTTTTTATTTATATATAGTTATAGTACATAAAAGAAACTATCCAGACGAACAAAGAATTACTAATATACTAATAGTAATGGATGCCTTTATATCCGTGTATTCAAACTATAGTATCAAATGTACCAAGGAAATCTGATAAACTAAAAAATAAAAAAAGAAAAGGATTCTTTGGTCTATTTTTGGCGTGCTTCTAATAATTTGTAATAAAATATATCAAAAAGTTAAAAAATAAGAAATAAATCCAAAAACTAATAAAAACAAAGATTCACGTTTTTATTCTATTAATGGGTCAAGCTAAAAGAGAGGATACCCCTAATTTTTGTATTTGTATTATTGAGATAATCAATTTTTAAAAAGGGAACTTCCTCCATACAAAAAGGTCAAAGGGTAGTTTAGTAATTACTTCGTTTATTTTAATTGACAGATATCATAGTGTCTCCTATAAACCTATAAAACGAACTATATTTTATTGGAATGGAAGACAATAAATAAGTTCTAGAATTCTATTCTACAATTAACCCGTTAATGATTCCAAATCAAAAACTTATTAATGGGTCCTTTTTCTTGGATGAAGTTATTGACCTTGGTAGCTCTTAGGATTCATATCAAAATTAAGTACCCTTATTTGATACAATTTTTTATTCATAAAAATAATTGAAATTTTAATTTTCTATATCTGCATAAAGATCTTACTTAATCTTAATAATTAAGTATTAACTTTTCACTAGTAACGATTATATCATTTGATCAATGGTAACTTATGAATTTGCATATTTGACGGATTTGGTAAAGAATCAGAATATTAGATTAAAAATATAAAAATGGGGTCTTGCATATCTTAATTTTTTTATTGAGTTCTTTCAAAAGAAATAAGATCTGGTGAATCGGAAACAATTAATTAATAATCAAAAAGGGGTTTTATTTTTTATGGAACATACATATCCATATGCATGGATCATACCTTTTGTTCCACTTCCAGTTACTGTCTTAATAGGAGTAGGGCTTCTCCTTTTTCCAACGGCAACCAAAAGTATTCGTCGTATGTGGGCTTTTCCTAGTGTTTTCTTATTAAGTATACTTCTTCTTTTTTCGGCGGACCTGTCTATTGGGCAAATAAATAGCAATTCCATATATCAATATGTATGGTCTTGGACTATCAATAATGATTTTTCTTTAGAGTTCGGACACTTGATCGACCCACTTACTTCTATTATGTTAATATTAATCACTACTGTTGGAATTATCGTTCTTATTTATAGTGATAATTATATGTCTCATGATCAAGGATATGTAAGATTTTTTGCTTATATGAGTTTTTTCAATACTTCCATGTTGGGATTGGTTACTAGTTCGAATTTGATACAAATTTATATTTTTTGGGAATTGGTCGGAATGTGTTCTTATCTATTAATAGGTTTTTGGTTCACAAGACCTGTTGCGGCAAATGCTTGTCAAAAAGCTTTTGTAACTAATCGGGTAGGGGATTTTGGGTTATTCTTAGGAATTTTGGGTCTTTATTGGATAACAGGTAGTTTTGAATTTCGGGATTTGTTCGAAATATTTAATAATTTAAGTTATAATAATGATTTAAATTTTTTATTTGTTACTTTGTGTGCTTTTCTATTATTTTCCGGTGCAGTTGCTAAATCTGCGCAATTCCCTCTTCATGTATGGTTACCCGATGCCATGGAGGGGCCTACCCCGATTTCGGCTCTTATCCATGCTGCTACGATGGTCGCAGCGGGCATTTTTCTTGTTGCTCGGCTTCTTCCTCTTTTCATAGCTATACCTTACATAATGAATCTAATATCTTTAATAAGTATAATAACAGTACTATTAGGAGCTACCTTAGCTCTTGCTCAAAAAGATATTAAGAGAAGTTTAGCCTATTCTACAATGTCTCAATTGGGTTATATGATGTTAGCTTTAGGCATGGGCTCGTATCGAGCTGCTTTATTTCATTTGATTACTCATGCTTATTCGAAAGCATTATTGTTTTTAGGATCCGGATCGATTATTCATTCAATGGAAGCTATCGTTGGGTATTCCCCAGATAAAAGTCAGAACATGGTTCTTATGGGCGGTTTACAAAAATATGTGCCAATTACAAAAACGGCTTTTTTATTAGGTACACTTTCTCTTTGTGGTATTCCACCACTTGCTTGTTTTTGGTCCAA